CTCTTCATCATCCTCGCGAAGCTCATACTGTTGATCATAATACTCTTCCTTATCCTCTTCCTCCTCTAGAGGATACTCTCCAGTACCCTCATACGCTTCATCAGACCCATAGAAGGGAAATGGAAATCCCAATTCATTGGGAATGTCGATCCAATCCAATAGAAAGTCCAAAGGGTTCCATATTCTAGGAGCCCAAACTATGTTAGTGACGAACTCCTGTTCCGGGTCGAGGACTCCTTCCCCGTCTTCCGACCCCAATTCGGATCCTTGATAGAGAAATTCCGCATCAAGGATAGAAAAATATCCATCTTGCATCATATCTAAGGGATTCCTTGGTTCGGGCCGAAGAAGCAATGGCACTCGATCATTATCAAACCGATTTTCTGTCCGTGAGTCTCCCACCAGAGCGGCTTCTAGTTCTAATAGGCTATGAACTAGATCAGAATCATCCTCAGCGGGTCTATAAGAAGTGATCCCAGTTTCGGGTCCGGGTAGAGACCAAAGAGTTTGAGCGACCGATCCGGCAGAACAACTCAAAAGATAAAGAAGTATCGTTAATTTCTTCATGCTCGTTCCAAGTTCGAAGTACCATTTGTACAAATAAGAATGCCCTTTGTTCCATGAGTTCTTCTTGATATAGATAGTTATAGGATCTATGAGGCAATTACTTAGAAGTACATTTTGTGCTACAGCCCTTCCTATCTGATAGCAAAGGATCCTCTGATCCTGAGACGATCTTACCTGGGATTGCAAATCCCAAGTTTTTCTATGAAGAACAGATAGAATTGTATTAGTGTCTATAATGGATTTCTTCTGTGTAATACTAATTGATAGGGCCTCGTTGGTAAATGCTGCAAGATCTCGTGCACTGGAACCCATGGTTATGTACCCGAATCTATTAGTATGAAACATTTTCTTTTCCAAGCGAAATCCCCTAGTATATGAAAGAGTGAGAAAGTGCTTTCGTTGGTGTGGAATAGGAAGCCTTCGTATCTTAATGCACGTATTTAATTTATTCGGACCTATTAGAGTGGGATCCACCTTTTGGGGAATATGAGTCGAAGCAATAACAAGAAGATTTTTAGTGGAACATCTTTCACAACCCCCGGAGAGATGGTTCACTAATAGACCGAGGGATAAGCAATCCGACTCCCACCAACGCATATTATGAATGTTTGGCATCCATATTATGCAAGGAGACATTGCTTTTGCTAATTCGAATTGAAGGTTGATAGAAGATTGGTGGTCTAGGGCTTCCCTCAACGGCGGCGTCATAGCTATCATATCCCACCCAGTTAACCCTTCCAGCCTATAAGTCATACGCCTATCAATCTCCCTCCCATCAATATCCCTATCATCAATCTGACTCTCATCAATCTGACTCTTATCAATCTCACGCCCATGACGATTCGGATCATTGAAACGAGCCTCAATATCAATATCCCCAATCAAACTATCACCAATACCATTTCCCACACGACCAAGACTACGAAGAATGGTAAGAATGCTAGCCACAAGGCTCTTAACAATACGCCCAAGCTCAACCTCCTCCTCCTCACCAAAATAAAGAGGCTCAGAAGGAGAAGGACCATACTCAAAAGACCTATTAGCATCCTTATAAATATTAAAATTAAACTCATCCTCCTCCTCATCTTCAACATAATCAAAATCATCTTCATCTACAGGGTTGCGGAACCTGTCCGTAGATACCGTAATGAAAGGAACATAAGAGTTTGTCGCTAGGTATTTGACCAAATAGGATCGTCCAGTTCCTCTAGAACCTATCACTAAAATACCACTCGCGGGGGGTAAGGCTAAGCGGAGCGAAAAGGGTTTTCCAGGAGATGGGAAATCCAAACTCTTAGCCCCACACGGGGTTTGTGAAGTTTGTGAATAAGTGATTGTCTGATAATGAGCAAGGAATATCCGTCTTTCCGCTAAACAGGATGTATTGCACTCATAATTCATTAGAGACTTTTTATGAATGTCAACTAAGTCCCGTAAGTAATTTGCTCCCGGCTGTTCAATCGTTTGATAACCAGAGTCACTCTTTGATAAATGATCACTATGAGTCAGACTCCATAGAATTTGATCAATCTCAATCCTTTTGTCTGTCGTTAAGGTGCAGAACTGAACCAAGAATTCTCTTTCTTCATCATCAATCCACTCACTTCTTGCGACCCAGGATTCTACTTGATCATCAGCCCAACCCCCGTTCATAACCCCATCCCTGTCCACACCTCCATCCCTGTCCACAACCCTATCCCTGTCCACAACCCTATCCCCGTCCACAACCCCATCCCCGTCCACAACCCCATCCTCTTTCACTTTTCTTATCTTCACTTTTCTTATCAATGAATAGATCTCTTTACTTGTATGACTTAGATGGCTCGTATTTCTCGAAAAAGCGATTTGATCGATGGGATTTGGTATCTTACTTATGATGAGATCGAGGATATCACTATCGACGAGATCGATATACAAATTAGGTATAGATAGC